TCCCCCCTTTATCTTTCTCGCACTAGTTGTAATACTGGAACGGTCGATATTCATTCTTCTTTTTTTTTTGTCGTCTTATCTTGATCTCCTCCCTTTCCGCATGAAACCATAGGAATGTCTCATTATGCTCTTTACTACAGCAACTAAGCTAATTTTTTTATTTAATTTTTATTTATTATTTTATTTTATTATATATTATATTATTTAATATTATATTAAATATTAAATTTTATTTAAGTAATTTTTAATTTATTTAAGTAATTTTTAATTTATTTAAGTAATTTTTAAGTAATTAAGGTAATTAATTAATTTAAATTAAGAATTAAGTAAATTAATATTGTATTAGAGTATTAAAAGTTACTATTAGGATGATCATCTATCAAAAAAGTATAAGAATTTTCAATAGAAATTCTTATTTAATTATTTTAATTTAAAATTTAATATTTAATTAGAATACTAATTGAATACAAATTTTCATACTAAAATACTAATTTTAATACTAATATTAATCTTATATCTTATCTTAACTAATATTAATCTTATATCTTATCTTAACTAATATTAATCTTATATCTTATAATACTATTTTTATAATACTAATATAATACTAAAAATAATAAATAAAATAATAAATATTAAATTTATTAATAAATTTAATATTTTATATTTATAATTATAATATTTAATATTAATATAATTATAAATAAAATTAAAATATAATATAAAATTAATAAAATAAATTAGTTTAATTTTTATTTTAATATATTTATATTTTATTTTAATATATTATATTAATATAATATAATGGAACTATAAACTATAACTATATATTATATATTAACTACTATAACTATATATTAACTATATATTAATATTAAATAACTATATATTATATATTATATTAATATTTAATATTAAATAACTATATATTAATATTATATTTATATTTATTATAAAATTATTTATAAAATAAAATTATAATTATAATTTTATTTTTAATTATTATATTTATATAATATAATATATTATAAAATTTTAAATATAAAATTATAAATTATTAATATTATTATAAATTAAATTATTATATATTATTATATTATAAAATAAACTATTTATATTTAATATTTAATTATTTTATTATATATAAATATAATTATTATATATAATATATAAATATAATTATAATAATAATATTAATTATTTAATTATTAATATAATAAAAATAAATAATAAATTTAAAATATAAATATAATATAATAATAATAAATATAAAAAAATAATATATATATATTTATAAAGTTATATAATTATATAATATATTATATAATAAGTTATATATATATAAATATAACTAACTAGTAACTAATAACTAAAAAAAATATATATATATAGATATAATTTATTAGATATTAATAGATATTATTAATATCTAATAAATTAATAGCTAAGCCTAAGCTAAGATAGCAGTAGTTTCCCGAAATCCTATGTACTATTTCTCTTACCCGAGCCCGCTTAGCTCAGCGGTTAGAGCATCGCATTTGTAATGCGATGGTCATCGGTTCGATTCCGATAGCCGGCTTTTCTATTTATTCGATTATTCGATTTTTTCCATGATTGACCTTGAGATCAAGAGAAATTGAAAAGACTCTTCCTTTTTCTCCAACTGTCGGGTGACCATAATATATTTATTATGGTATATGTTACGGAAACTCCCAACTATGAATAAAAAACAAAACGGATTGAAGCTCTTAGATCTCTACAGAACAAGAAGGGTATACTTAACTTCCTATATACAACTATATAAAATAATCCGGTTATTGATACAATTCATCTCATTCTTCTTTATAGTACTTCAGCGGGTTTAGCTTCGTTTAGTTCAGTCTTAACTTTTTTATTCTGTGAAATTTTATTTCAATAAAAATAAGGAGTCTTTATGTCTCGTTACCGAGGGCCTCGTTTCAAAAAAATACGCCGTCTGGGGGCTTTACCGGGACTCACTAGTAAAAAACCTAGATCCGGAAGTGATCTTAGAAACCAACCACGTTCCGGGAAAAGATCTCAATATCGTATTCGTCTAGAAGAAAAACAAAAATTGCGTTTTCATTATGGTCTGACAGAGCGACAATTACTTAGATATGTTCGTATCGCTGGGAAAGCCAAAGGTTCAACAGGTCAGGTTTTACTACAACTACTTGAAATGCGTTTGGATAACATCCTTTTTCGATTGGGTATGGCTTCGACCATTCCTGGAGCTAGACAATTAGTTAATCATAGACATATTTTAGTTAATGGTCGTATAGTAGATATCCCAAGTTATCGCTGTAAACCCCGAGATATTATTACTACGAGGAATGAACAAAGATCCAGAGCTCTGATTCAAAATTATGGGGATTCCTCCCCTCGGGAGGAATTGCCAAAGCATTTGACTTTTGACTCATTCCAATATAAAGGAATAGTAAATCAAATAATAAATAGTAAATGTATCGGGTTAAAAATTAATGAATTACTAGTCGTGGAATATTATTCCCGTCAGACTTGAACTTAAGCTTAATTCACATAACAATGGACAATTTTGTCCACCCCGTTTACCCAAACAAAGTAAATAGAACCAAGCTAGGAGCTTTAATCCGGATTTGACCCCATTTATTATGTATCGCAAATGGATCCGCGGTGAGATTCTCATTCCTTGTACAAAATTTTATGTACCGCAGTAATTCTAATTTGAATAGAGAATTCAAAGGTCCTACTCCTACTATAGGAATAATAATTGATACATTGCGCTTGTTAACATTGGTGAATTAGGTGTAGGTGAAGGTACGGAAAGAGAGGGATTCGAACCCTCGGTAAACAAAAGCCTACATAGCAGTTCCAGTGCTACGCCTTGAACCACTCGGCCACCTTTCCTACATAATCTTAGGATTATTGCCCGGAACTCCTGTGAAGTGAATAGCGAGTCATTCATATTATTGAATTTAATTATTGCAATAGCTATAAAGCTACGACCCGTCGATTATAAATCAAAAACCCTTCGTCAAAGAAAGATCTTCTTTCGAGGCTCGAGGGATAAAAACAAACACATTTGTTTTATTTAATATTAATAAATGAAAAAAAAAAACTATCTATTCATGTTTGTCAAGACTTTGTCAAGACGACGATCCTCTCCATCTTATTCGGATATTTAGACCGGATTAAATCAATGAATTGGAACGAGTCCACTAACTCTATTTTATTTTAGACTATGGTTACATTTAGAATTACGTAAGAATTCAAAAATTCCTTTCGAGTTTCAGATTTATCAACAACAACTTTTCTCATGAGCTACCCCATGGATCTATTACAAAAAAATTAATGAGCCGCCCTCCTTTTTTTTTTTTTTTTACACAATAAAATTAGTAGTCTGTTTTTATGTGATTTCGTACTGTACAATTCCTTTGTTTATGGGAGCATTATCCTTCGAGGGAAGGGATAATGAGAAGAATTATGGAATGGGTTGTAAACTATGCCTAGATCTCGGATAAGTGGAAATTTTATTGATAAGACCTTCTCAATTGTAGCCAATATCTTATTACGAATAATTCCGACAACTTCAGGAGAAAAAGAGGCATTTACCTATTACAGAGATGGTGTGATTTGATTCGTTTTTTTATTATATTATTATATTTATTTATTTACCTTTACCTATTTACCTTTACCGGCCTCCTTCAGTCTTATGAGAAGGGGACATGGTTCGGGACACAAAGAACAAAAATTCTTGAAAAAAAAAAAACTTCTGCTTGGTGAAGGTGAAGTTTGGGGTAGAGATAGAACAATTCCTTCTGTCGTGTATCCCCGATTGATGCAACCTAGGATGCTTCAATTGTCGATTTGAGCATTGAGCGAAAGGTTACACCTATAGGTTCTGTATTGCAGGTTAATCCTAGTCCACTAGTACCAATAGGCGGCGCATAGGGGAAGAAGCACTACAACTAGGAATCAACAACACGAAAACTTTGTTATATATAACCTCTTTTCCTGATTGGGATCGGGACTAACAAGAATGGTTGGGACAACAAACATCCATCTCGTTTGTGCTTTGGATACTCGTATAACCATCGAAGATCGTTGAAGTGACTAATTCCTGGAAATTAAGGGGCGTTAAGGACAAAGAAATTGTTGGAGTTACCATTTATATTTAGCATCAACACGTTTGGTGTTAAGAAAAGATAAGACCTCTTACAGGAAGGCTGGCTAGAGATTTATTGTATTGTAAAAACGCTAGCCCCCATCAGTTCATAATGAGAATATTTCAATCTTTTTTGATTCCATAGGTTATTCCCTTTATTACTTATTACTATGCTCATAAGGGAGGAGCCGTATGAGAGGAAAGTCTCACGTACGGTTCTGGAACGGAGATTCTTTGAATAGAATGAACGACCGTAACGGATGTCAGCTCAATCCGAAGGAAATTATGCGGAAGCTTTACAAAATTATTATGAAGCTACGCGCCTAGAAATTGATCCCTATGATCGAAGTTATATACTCTATAACATAGGCCTTATCCACACAAGCAACGGAGAACATACGAAGGCTTTGGAATATTATTTCCGGGCACTCGAGCGAAACCCATTCTTACCACAAGCTTTTAATAATATGGCCGTGATCTGTCATTACGTGCGACTATCTCCACTATAGAAAGAAGGAAAGAAAGATCAAATCCGCTAGTCAATAATAGAAAAAATAGGCTTTCTACATAGGCATCGTTCAAAGCAACGATTTTTATCAGCTGTAGCAAAGAAAGACTTCATAGAGGCCAAAATATGAAGAAATAGGTATGGCCTATATACTCGATTCTATGGATAAAGGATCTAATTAAATTGATAGAGTAAACGCCGTAAAGATCAATTAGAGAGGTTTTTGGGCCGATACGATAATAACTGCTTACATATCTCATGATATGAGATATAAGTTAGGAATCAACTTATGTAATAGAGTCGATCTACTAAGGTATTAAGCAGCGGTGT